TCGGTTTCTTATCTAAATTGATATAGAATCATTGAAAAAGACTTTACTTCGTAAAAAAGAAAAGACTTACTATCTTTGGGATCGGATGCTACACCGCTGCTCGATTTCTTAGATGATCTACTCTATTACATAAGTAGATTCCTAAACTTTTATTTTGTATCTATGATATAGAAATAATAGGTATAAGCAGTTCGTATTGCATTGTTGTATTGGCCAAAAACCTTGCCAATTGATCTTGACGGTGCTTCCTCTATCAATTAGATATTTTATCCATAGAATAAAGTATCTAGGCATATATTTTTCTTCGTTTTTTGACTTCTATGAAGTCTCTTTCTTTGCTACAGCTAATAAAATCGTTGTTTTTTCACGATGTATATGTAGAAAGCCTATTTTTTTCGAGTATTTCTTCAATTCACAAATTTATTTTTTCCTTTTTTATTTCTATAGTGGAGATAGTCGCACGTAATGACAGATCACGGCCATATTATTCAAAGCTTGTGGTAAGAACGGGTTTCGTTCAAGTGCCCGAAAATAATATTCCAAGGCTTTTGTATGTTCTCCGTTACTTGTGTGGATAAGGCCTATGTTATAGAGTATATAACTTCGATCATAGGGATCAATTTCTAGTCGCATAGCTTCATAATAATTTTGTAAAGCCTCCGCATAATTTCCTTCTGATTGAGCCGACATCCGTTACGGTCGTCATTCGATTCAACGAATCTCCGCTACAGAACCGTACATGAGATTTTCACCTCATACGGCTCCTCCTCCTTTATGTATGTGCATAATGAAAATCCAGTAATATATGGAAAAGGGGAATAAAAAAATTGAAATAGTTTCATTATCAATTGAGCGGGGCTAGTGTTAAAAAAAAAATATCTAGCCAACCTTCCTGCAAAAGATCTTTTTATTTTCTTAACATCAAGTGGGTCATACTAGATAAATAAAAAAGTAACTCCAACAATTTCTTTGTTTCCAACGCCTCTTCATTTATGGGAATTAGTCACTTCAACAGTCTTTGATGGTTATATGGGTATCCAAAATACAAACGAGATGGATGTTTGTTGTCCTAACCATTATTTTTAATTCCGATCCCCAAAAGGAAAAGGGTTTATTTAATTTAAATAACAAATAAATAACAAAGTTTTTTTTGTTGATTCCTAGGCGTAGTGAATTTTTCCCTATGCCACCTATTAGTATTAATGGATTCAGATTGACCTGTAACGCAGAACCAATAGGTGTCACCTTTCGCTCAATACTCAAATTAAAATTGAAGCATCAGAGGCTGCATTAATCGGGAATACACGATAGAAGGAATTGATTTATTTACAAACTTCACCCCCAACAAGCGTAGATTTATTTCAATAATCTTTTTGATTTCTATCCCGAATTCTATCTATTTATTTGAAGACTTAGAGTAGAAAAAAAATAAATCAAATCACACCATCTCTATAATAGGTAAATGCCTCCCTTTCTCCTGAAGTTGTGGGAATTATTCGTAATAAGATATTGGCTACAATTGAAAAGGTCTTATCAATAAAATTTCCATTTATCCGCGATCTAGGCATAGTTAGTAATCCATTCTATAATTCTTTGAATTATCTATTGTGAGAAAATGATCCCACAACAAAAAAGGATTTGTACATTATGAAATAACATAAAAAATACTTAAATATTATGAAATTCTTAATCTTAATATATTCATATATATGTGAATAGAATTAGATAAATTATTCATATTCTAAAAAGATAAAAATATTTTTTTTATCTTGTTGATTTTATATTTATTTTGTAGGAATTCATATAAATAAAAAACAAAAAGATGAATATGTGATTCTGATTTGATTTCATCTAAATATAGCAGTAATGCAAAGAGCGGTTCCCATTTACTCGAAGTTTAAGAATCAAATAATTTGAGGATAATTCGAGAAATTTTGATTTAATTATATTTTCTCTTATGATAAAGAAGAAAAATTATTCTATGATGAAAGTTTTTCTATTTTTTTTTTTATTTTATAGTTTTAGAGTTAGAATTCATTGTACATACCTATCCAATCCAACAATATAATATGAATGACTCGCTATTCACTTAGTTTTCGAGTCATAATAATAATGCTTATGTAGGAGAGATGGCCGAGTGGTTCAAGGCGTAGCATTGGAAATGCTATGTAGGCTTTTGTTTACCGAGGGTTCGAATCCCTCTCTTTCCGGCCCATACTTTCATCTCATTGACTAATTTGATTTGCAATAATGTATCAAATCTAAAAGGATACAACTATTACATACAACAATTAGATCTTTCTTTTATATATATTTATTTTATTCTCAATTTGTAATTGATGTGATATGTAAAATACTGCATAGATTTTTTAAAGAATGAAAATCTCCCTATCAATTCTTCATAAATGAATGGGAGAAAAATATCCGGGTCAAACCTCTGATTTTTGTTCCCTTTCTCTTTGCTTATTCTATTCCATTCATTATAAAAAGGAAAAAGGGAGTAAAATTTCCTGAATCCTTTTAGTTAGGTCTAAGTCTGACGAGAATAATATTCTACAACCAGCAATTCATTTATTTTTAAACCGACCCATTTACTATCTATTATTTGATTGACGAATCCTTTATATTCGAATCGATGAAGAGTCAAATGTTTTGGCAATTCCTCGTGTGGGGACAAATCAAGATAATTTTGAACCATAGTTCTCGATTGTTGTTCATCTCGCACTGTAATAATATCTCGGGGTTTGCAGCGATAACTTGGTATATTTACTATATGGTCATTCACTAAAATATGTCTATGATTAATGAATTGTCGGGCTTGGGGAATAGTCGAAGCCATACCCAATCTAAAAAGGATGTTATCCAAACGCATTTCAAGTAATTGTAGTAAAACCTGACCTGTGGATCCTTTGGCTTTTCGCGCGATACGTACATATTTAAGCAATTGTCGTTCTGTAAGGCCATAATGAAAACGCAATTTTTGTTTTTCTTCTAAACGAATACGATATTGAGATTTTTTACCGGAGCGCGATTGGTTTCTAAGATTGGTTCCAGCTCTAGGCCTTTTACTAGTAAGTCCCGGTAAAGCCCCCAGACGGCGTATTTTTTTGAAACGAGGCCCTCGGTAACGCGACATAAATACTCCTTATTTATTTTATTGATATTGTGAAAATTTTCATAAACATCAATTCAAACTGAACTAAAGAATAAAGATATGAGAAATGAATCGAAATCTATTTCAGTATTTGACTACAAAAAAGAAAGAATGAGATTCATTTTATCAATATCCGGAAAGTATCTTACTTTATTTTGATAAATCTATTTCTTCTATTTATATTTAGATATATAAATGTCTGTTTGAATATATATATATGTATAATTTAAATGTATAATTTAAATAGAAAAAAAAAGAAAATATGGGTCCTTTATTTTTTTTCTGCAGATATCTAAGACCTATAATTTAATTTTTTGATCATTTTTTAGTTCCTACGTTGATATAATAGATCATTATGGACTTAAAAATAGAAAAAGCTTTTTTAATTTGAAATATAGATTAGATTTCTATTGCAGAAAGACCTTATGAAAGTCAAACAAATAGAGAAAAGCCAGCTATCGGAGTCGAACCGATGACCATCGCATTACAAATGCGATGCTCTAACCTCTGAGCTAAGCGGGCTTATATAATATCAATTTTCTTTATTATTTATATAGTTTATGTTTATATAGTAATTCATTGAAACTGCTAAAATACTCACTATTAATCTTTTGTCCTTAATCACCTTAATCATAAAATCATAAATACACATACACAAAGAAATATAGAATACAATTGAATATTCAACATAGAACAGAATCATAATATATAAGTAGTATTTATTATAGAAAAAAGAATGAATATAATAATATAATATAGCAATCTTTAATTCGCATTTATTAATTCTCTTATTAATTATCTATTGATCAATTGTTAATATCTTACCCCTATCCTCTTCTTAATAGATTCATATATCTGAATATAGTCATTTATAATTTTTTGAATTCAAATGAAATTTCATTTTATACTATTCATAATATTTTAATACTAGTTAGTACTAGTATATAATTTACATAATCAGTTATAAATTTACATTGCAGTTACTTTGAGTTATGTTCTAGAATATATTCTAGAATAAGGTATCTTATCATAATAAAACGAAAAAAAAAAGTACGATCTAGAATATAAATTGAAATATAAATTCTAAAGAGACACTCATATTTTTGAATTTTCATTCGGAAAGGTCAAAATTCCAGAGAAAATAGAATCGATCGTTCAAGTATTCTAAATTTGTACGGGAAAAATTTGAATAAAATAGGGATTTCTAAGATAAAAGTGGTATATAGCTATCTCTATTGAATTGGATATAGAGAAATGCTAGAATCATTTCTGATTGGAAAAAAGAATTTTTCATATAGAAATCATTATCAAATGAAATTAATGCAAATCTAAATGATGGAACAAAAAGTAAGTACATAATAATAAGATCTGAATGTAAAAACAAAAGGGGATATGGCGAAATCGGTAGACGCTACGGACTTAATTGGATTGAGCCTTGGTATGGAAACATACTAAGTGATCACTTTCAAATTCAGAGAAACCCTGGAATTAGAAATGGGCAATCCTGAGCCAAATCCTGTTTTCAAAAAAAAAAATAATTCAATCAAAAGAATCAAAAAAGGATAGGTGCAGAGACTCAATGGAAGCTGTTCTAAAAAATGGAGTTGACTGCTGCATTAAGTTAGTCAAGTCAAGGAATCCTTGCATCAAAACTTTCAAAAAGATGAAGGATAACCTTTCTTTCTATAAAACTATAAAAAGAAAAAGACTTTTTGAATCAAATCAATTGGAAGTTGAAGAAAGAATCAAATATGATTTGATCAAATCATTTACTCCAAAGTCTGATATATCTTTTTCAAAATGGATTAGTCAGATGAGAATAAAGATAGAGTCCCATTCTATATGTCAGTATTGACAACAATGAAATTTATAGTGAGAGGAAAATCCGTCGATTTTATAAATCGTGAGGGTTCAAGTCCCTCTATCCCCAAAAAAGTCCCGGTTGAATCCCTTAATGATCTATCCTCTCGTTTTTTGAATAGAAATTCAAAATTCGTTATGTTTCTTATGGATTCTACGTTAAAAAAAAAAACAGATCTGAGCATAAATTTTTTTTCTATTGTGGGTGATATATGATGCACATAAAAAACAAAAGAACATCCTTTAACGTAGAATTCCTGTTTCCCTTTATTTTTTTTATTTTATTATTTTATGATTCACATTTTTGAATTGACATAGGACTAAGTCATCTAGTAAAATGAAAATGAAGATGATGCATTGATAATGGTCGGGATAGCTCAGTTGGTAGAGCAGAGGACTGAAAATCCTCGTGTCACCAGTTCAAATCTGGTTCCCGGCGCATGAATGAAGTATTTATTCGAAATATTAAAAATTTAAATTAATATTCTTGATCCTAATACATACCTATCTCGCTATAACGAAAAAAATGAAACTCTTTTTATTTTTTTTTAATTGGATATGTATGAAAGGGTTAGATACTCAAAGGTTAAAGGTTATAGGGCTATACGGACTCGAACCGTAGACCTTCTCGGTAAAACAGATCAAACTGATTCGTATCAAAATAATTCGAACTGTTTCAAAGACCCAACATGCATTTTTTTTTTTGCATTGGGCTCTTTCATTAGCTGATATAAATATCAGCTAGTCTACCATATTTTATCTTTACATAAAGATAAGTAGATGGCTCCACGTGCTTTGATTGATTATTCTGATTTACAATCAGGAGCACTACCAAAGTTTTTTAAAGAAGTATTTTGATGACGTAGGTTTGCTTTTGGCTTAGATCAACATAAGTTAAATGGAGTCTCTATCGTCCTGCTTTTTTTTTAAGAATACAATATGAAACTTCATACACCTTAAAATTCATAATGTAAGGATGAAAAGAGAATTTTTGAGGTCCTTATATCCTCTCGTTATGCCTAACATTGAATAGATTGAGCATTAACCTTATCAATATCTAAAATCAAGGAATGGGGTTCTATTTGACTTGACGTCTATTTGACGCCTAAATGAGTACCTAAATAGAACCAAACCTTTTGTCAGGCTATTGTTCTCTTTAAATTCATGGAGTAAGACATAGATTTCTCAAAAAGATCAATTCTTTTGATTACATGATAGACTCCTCTAAAAAACATTGGCGCGCGTGTAAACGAGTTGCTCTACCAACTGAGCTATAGCCCTTTGACTTGTGATACACATTTTATCATGTAGATAATTTCTTGTCAAGATAAATCAAAACAAAATGAATATTACATGATCCAACATCCAATCTCTGTTATATGTTTTATTGGTATTGCTTATAATTCATATTCTTTTTATAATCCATCCATAGAATGGGTCCCATTTCGTTTTTTCTTTTGAATTATAAATAACCTACTTAACTCAGTGGTTAGAGTATTGCTTTCATACGGCAGGAGTCATTGGTTCAAATCCAATAGTAGGTATAACTTCTTCGATACCATGAATTTTAGTATCGAAGAAGAATTGGTTTTGTCTTTTATGAATTTTTTTTGTTTCTTTTTATTTTTTTTTTTTATTTTAGATATTTTATTTTTCTATACCATTCCATTTTTTTTTCTAAAATTTAAATAAACAATTTGTTCGTTGTATCATAATCTGATTCCATTTGAGGAAATCGGCAGAATAATAAGAATAAAAAGCAAAAAGAAGATGCCTAAAAAGAACTTCTGTTTCTTATTGAGATGTATCCACATTAACTATTTATAAAATTGCATTGATAGCTTCTACTCGTGTCCTAGCTCGTCTGAGAGCTAGATTTGCCTCAATTATTTGTCTTTTGCCTTCAGCTTTATTCAAGTTGGCTTCCGCCATTTCAAGAGTTTTTTGAGCTTCCCGTGGATCAATATCATTAAACTTCTCTGCATCATGTGCTAAAATAGTGATCTGATTATTTCCTATTCTAGCAAAACCGCCCATAAGAGCCATTGGTATCCATTTCTCCTTAAGACGTATTCTCAAAATACCTATATCTACAGCTGTGGCAATAGGTGCATGATTTGGTAATATGCCAATTTGTCCACTATTAGTAGATAAAATGATTTCTTTCACTTCTGAGTCCCAAACAATTTGATTTGGGGTTAGTACACAAAGATTTAAGGTCATTTCTTTAATTTGTTCTCCATTTCAAAATCCGTAGCCTTCGCAGTAGCTTCATCAATGTTACCTACTAAATAAAAAGCCTGCTCAGGAAGACTATCTAATTCTCCAGAAAGGATCAATTGAAAACCCCGAATCGTTTCTGCTAAACCAACATATTTGCCCGGAGAACCAGTAAATACTTCCGCTACGAAAAAGGGTTGTGATAAGAAACGCTCAATTTTTCGCGCTCTTGCTACGGTTAAGCGATCCTCTTCAGATAATTCGTC